GGAACATATTTATATATACTCTTAAAAAAAAAAATCATAAACATAGTTCTAAAAAAAAGTTGTTTTTTTTTTATTACTTGGAGGTTATAAATAGGGGGTCAAAAAAGTCGCCTTTTTTTCAAAAAAAATTACAAAATTTAAAAGATCCTATATTTGACTGAACCTTAGTAAATTGGTTTAAAATGGCTTTTTTCAGGTTGAAAAATGATTTTACAGCTTAGCATCTATAAAAGTTTATGTATTATATAAATATAATTATTTATTATTTAATCATTTACTATTGTTATACTATTTTTATTTAAACTTTCATAAGGATCTATATATTCTATATATGTCTAATGATTTAATTTATTTATCTTTTATCTGAATTTAAAAGAAAAAAATTAAAAGAGAAAATATTAAAAGTTTGAATAAAAATATTAATATTCAATTTAATATTATTTATATATTAATAAATTATTTATATATATATATACATATATTAATATATATCCTTTATTATATTATATATATATGTAAATAATATTTTAATTATATAATATATATATAAATATTTATATATTAATAAATATTAATATATTATTAATATATTAATTATTATATATATATAATATATTTATATTATTATTAATATAATAAATATTTATTGAAAAAGTATGTTTACTTTTAATATAAATTCCTTATTTATACATAAAACATAATAATTAAGATATTATTTAATGGTAAAATTAAAATATTAATTTTTATTTAATCTTACTATTTAATTAAATTATTTCTTTTTAAAAAAAAAACTTCCTTTAATTATATTAAATCTAAATTCTTAATAATATGTGTTAAATTATAAATAATAATGGATATATTGATATATAGATTATTTTAATTTATAAACTATTGGTTTAATTATAGTTATATTTAATTTATTAGTTTTTAAATTATATTTATTATAAAATATTCATGATATTAAGTATAAAAAAATTACTAAATTGAAAAATTGTGCTAAGTCCAAAGGCTTTGAAGGGATAATTCAATATTAAAATTAAAAATTTAGTTGGTTTATAATTAAAGGAGACAAGGTAGAAAGCAATCAAAAATTGAGATATTATTATACTAATATGGATTTTATTTATTAATCTTGATTAATTACTTTAAAGTTAAAATTCTTAATCATAAAATTTAACACATATTATTAAGAATTTAGATTTAATATAATTAAAGGGAACTAGGTAAAAGCAATCAAAAATTGAGATATTATTATACTAATATGGATTTTATTTATTAATCTTGATTAATTACTTTAAAGTTAAAATTCTTAATCATAAAATTTAACACATATTATTAAGAATTTAGATTTAATATAATTGAAGGTAACTAGGTAAAAGCAATCAAAAATTAAGTTATTAGTGTATTTAATTAGTTAGTAATCTTTTAAGTTTTGGTAGATTCCTTTAAGAATAAGATTTTTAATTGGAATATTCAAGATTTAATATAAAATTTTTATTTTTTTGGTTAATTTTTTATTAAGAATATAATAAATAAAATTAAATATGAATTTAGATGTAAATTTTGTCATTTAATTGAAAAATTCAATTAATTTATAATTTATTTATTTAAATTAGGTTAATAAATTTTAGTATTTTAATATTTAGATAAAAATCTTCAATAAATGAGGTTAATAAAGTTTAGTAAAATTATCGATTTATTGGGTTGTTTAAATTAAAAAAAAATTAAGATTAAAAAGTTTCAATGTGACTTTTCTAAAAAATCGGATTTTTTGGATTTTGAATTCGTGTTTTTGACCTAAATGTCTGATACTAAATTTTATTATTTTGGGGTAAAAGGGGTGAATTTCTTGATTATGAAAATTAACTTTTAGTTAAATTTTTATAAGTGAAAAAATGGTCTATTTTACGCCTTTTTTTATTCGTTATTTTTTAGTATAGTGGAATAATGTTAGTTTAACTAAATTCTTAGGGTTATTCTATTAACACTTGTTTTTTTTTGAATCATTTTTTTGTAAGCTTAAAATGTATGACTACAAAAAATTTAAAAAAATGAAAATTTTTTTCGGTTTTTTTTGAGAATAAAAAGTATATATTTATATATATTATATATACACGCGAGAGGTGTTTTAAAATTCTCAATATTTATAGGTTTAATAATAAATATTTTTTTTAATTAAAACTTCAGGATAGTTATTTGAACTGTGTTAATATTTTTTTTTTTTAACATAAACAAAAATAAAAATAGTATAGACTTTTTTTAATAAATATCTGAAAATTAGGGGGATAAAGTTAAAATTTTGTTATATATAAAATCTAGTTGTTTAAATTATTTATAATAAATTATTGATGTTATAGGGGGGAATATTATAATGGGGATTATAATATCTATAATTATTAAAATTTGTATAATTTTTAAGTAAGAAACATTCAAATAAGGATTTTTGTAAATTTTGTAATTTTTATATTTGGGTTAAATTTTTCGAGGGGAAATTTTTTAACTTTTATGGCTTTTTATTACGAAGTTTAACAAAAATTATAGGGAGCTAGCTCCTACTATGTTTATATAAATTTTTTTGTTAAAAAAGTTTTATTTTTACTTGAATAATAAGTATATAAATTATTTACATGTAAATTTTAGTGAAATTTTTTATAATTCTAAAAGATTTATAAAGTAAATTTATTCGCAGTATTTAATTTTGAATATTAAGGAAACTTAGATTTAGAAATTTATAATAATATTAACATAATTTGTGCCAGCAGTTGCGGTTACACAAATAATATAATTTATTATTATTAATTTATAATTAATTTTATTAATTTTAATATCTATTTTAATTTATTAAGTGAAATTTTAAATTAAGAATAATTTAAATTAAAGGTTTTGAAGTTATTAAATTTTATCTAAAACTAGGATTAGATACCCTATTATAAAAATGTAAAGTTGTAAAAATTAAATTATTAATAGTTATAATCTTAAAAGTTAAAAAATTTGGCGGTATTTTAATCTATTCAGAGGAACCTGTTCTATAATTGATATTCCACGATTATTTATACTTATTTTATTAATTTGTATATCGTCGTAGTTGAATATTTTAATAGAAAATAAATGTTCTAAATTTTTATTTAAAAAATAAATCAGATCAAGGTGCAGTTTATAAATAAGAAGAGATGGGTTACAATAAAGTAATTTATGGATTGATTTTTAAAAAAAGTCATAAAAGTGGATTTGATAGTAATTAAGTTTATATAGATTTAATGATTTTAGCTCTAAAATATGCACATATCGCCCGTCGCTCTCATTTAAATTGAGATAAGTCGTAACATAGTAAATGTACTGGAAAGTGTATTTAGGTAGCTTCAAGTTAGAGCTTGTTATAAAGCATTTTATTTACATTAAAAAGTTAATTGTGTAAATCAGTTTAATTTGAATTTAAATTAATTATTTTTAAAATAGGTTTAAAAAAAATATTTTTATATTTTAGTATTATTAAGAAAAAATTAATGTAATTATAATTTATTAGTATAGTGATAGAAATTTAATTTAAAATTAATAAAGAAAAGTTTATTTTTTGTACCTTGTGTATCAGGGTTTATTAATTAAATTTTATTAATAAAAATAAATTTCTCGATTTTAAAAGAGTGAATTATTTATTAATTTTATTGTAAAATAACTATTTAAAATAAATAATTGGTAATGAAACGTTATTCGTTTTTAAATATATCTAGTTTTTAAAGAAAAAAATTCAATTTTATTTATATAAATATTTTAATTATTTTAAAAATAAAAATTTTGTATAAATTATATTATTTGGGATAAGCTAGATAATAAAAAGTTATAAATTAATCATTAATTTAGTATTAAAAATGTAGAATTAGAAATTTTCATCATTTAATTTGTTATAATTAATTTATTGATTATAAAAATTTATATTAATTTTAAGTTTTTTATTTAAATATTAAATAAAATAGTTTTATTTAAGTAATTATGATAAAATTAGTATAATATTATGTAATTTTGTATTTATAAATTAAATGTTATAAAAAGGAATTCGGCAAATATATTTTTCGCCTGTTTATTAAAAACATGTCTTTTTGATTTTAATTTAAAGTCTAGCCTGCCCAATGAGTAGTTGAATGGCCGCAGTATTTTGACTGTGCAAAGGTAGCATAATCATTAGTTTCTTAATTAGAAACTGGTATGAAAGGTTGGACGAGAAAATAACTGTCTCTTTATAAATTTTTTAGAATTTTATTTTTAAGTTAAAAAGCTTAAATTTATTTAAAAGACGAGAAGACCCTATAGAGTTTTATATAATTTTATTTAATTATAAATATAGAATTATTAAAATTTTATTTGAAATTATATTTGATTGGGGTGATTAAAAAATTTAAATAACTTTTTTTATATAAAAACATTAATTTATGAATTATTGAGCCATAATATATTATGATTAAAAGATTAAATTACCTTAGGGATAACAGCGTAATTTCTTTTTAGAGTTCAAATCGATAAAGAAGTTTGCGACCTCGATGTTGGATTAAAATTTAATTTTGGTGTAGAAGCTTGAATATTAGGTCTGTTCGACCTTTAAAATTTTACATGATCTGAGTTTAAACCGGTGTAAGCCAGGTTGGTTTCTATCTTTAAATTATTAAAATATTTTAGTACGAAAGGACCAAATATTATTATTAAATATTTAAATTTGAACATTATTATTATTTTGGCAGATTAGTGCATTAAATTTAGAATTTAATTATGTAATTTAATATTACAAATAATACTTGACTTTATTTGATATCATTATAATATTATTAAGAAGATTGATTTTAGTTGTGTGTATTTTAGTGGGTGTAGCTTTTATGGTTTTGTTAGAACGTAAAGTATTAGGTTATATTCAAATTCGTAAAGGTCCTAATAAATTAGGAATAATAGGTATTTTACAACCTTTTAGTGATGCTATTAAATTATTTTCAAAAGAAAGAATTTATCCTTTAATATCAAATTATAATTTTTATTATTTTTCGCCAATTTTAAATTTATTTTTAGCTTTAATATTATGGATGTGTTTTCCTTTTTTTAGTGTTTTATATAGTTTTAATTTTGGTATTTTATTTTTTTTGTGTGTCTCTAGACTAAGAGTTTATTCAATTATAATTGCTGGCTGATCTTCAAATTCTAACTATTCTTTATTAGGGGGGTTACGGTCAGTTGCTCAAACTATTTCTTATGAAGTAAGATTATCTTTAATTTTATTATCTTTTTTATTTTTAATTTTAAGTTTAAATATAATTGATTTAATAATTTATCAGGTATATTTATGGTTTATTTTTTTATTTATACCTTTGGCAATAATTTGAGTAGTTTCTAGATTAGCAGAAACTAATCGAACTCCTTTTGATTTTGCAGAAGGAGAATCTGAATTAGTTTCTGGTTTTAATGTGGAGTATAGAAGAGGAGGATTTGCTTTAATTTTTTTAGCAGAATATACAAGAATTTTATTTATAAGTATATTGTGTGTAATATTATTTATAGGTGGGAATTTTTTTCATTTTATATTTTTTTTAAAATTAGGTTTTATAGCTTTTTTTTGAATTTGGGTGCGTGGGACATTACCTCGTTTTCGATATGATAAATTAATATACTTAGCATGAAAGAGATTTTTGAGAGTTTCTTTAAATTATTTATATATATATATAGGATTAAAAATTTTAATTTTTGTCTTATTGATTTAGTTAATAAAATTTAGTAATAATAAGTTATTAGAAGATTACTACTTCTTTTTTATATTTTCAAAATATATACTTATTCAAGTTCAATAACTTAGTTGAATATTATTTTATCTCAAATTTTAGTTGATAAGGGAGTAATAAAATAATAAGAAAAATAAATCACTGTTAATAGTTGACCCGTTAAAATATAAGGATCTTCAACTGGACGAGCTCCAATTCAAGTTAATAAAATTAAAATAACTAATAAAAATCAAAAAAGAATTTTTCTAATAGGATAAAATGCAGTTCTTTGTATTTTTTTTTTATTAGAAAAAGGTATAATTATTAAAATAGCAATTGAAATTACTAAAGCAATTACTCCTCCTAATTTATTAGGAATAGATCGAAGAATAGCATAAGCAAAAAGAAAATATCATTCAGGTTGGATATGAATTGGGGTAACTAAAGGATTAGCAGGAACAAAATTATCAGGATCTCCTAAAAGGTAGGGATTAATAAGAGTTAATAATGTTAATAATATAATTATAATAATAAATCCAAATAAATCTTTATAAGAAAAATATGGATGAAAAGGTACTTTATCAATATTTCTATTTACTCCTAATGGATTATTCGATCCTGTTTGATGTAAAAAAAGTAAATGAATTATTACTAATGCGGCTACAATAAAAGGGAGAAGAAAATGTAAGGTAAAAAATCGTGTTAAAGTAGCATTATCAACAGCAAATCCTCCTCATAATCATTGGACAATATCTATTCCTAGATATGGAATTGCAGATAATAAATTTGTAATTACTGTGGCTCCTCAAAAAGATATTTGCCCTCATGGGAGAACATACCCTAAGAAAGCTGTTGCTATAACTAAAAATAAAATAATTACACCAACTAATCATGTAATAGTAAATAAGTATGAGCCATAATAAATTCCTCGTCCGATGTGGGTGTATAAACAAATAAAAAAAAATGATGCTCCATTAGCATGAAGAGTTCGAATTAATCATCCATAATTTACATCTCGACAAATATGAGCTACACTATTAAAGGCTAAATTAACATTAGCTGTATAATGTATAGCTAAAAAAATTCCTGTAATAATTTGAATTATTAAACATAATCCTAATAAAGATCCAAAATTTCATCAAGCTGAAATATTAGAAGGTGAAGGAAGATCAATTAGTGAATTATTAATAATTTTTAAAAGAGGGGATTTTAATCGTAAAGGTGTTTTCATTAAAATAGTTGGCGTAGTGGTCCAAATTCAATTTTAGTAATTTTTACTACTGCAACTAAAGTAATAAATAAATAAATAATTATAAAAAAAATTATTATTATAGAGGGGTAATTAAAATATTTTATTAATCTATTAGAATTAGATGAAATATTAAAGTAGTTTTCTAGATATAAAAAATTAATATTTAAAAGAAAGTTATCTATAAGAATATAAATAAATATAAAAGTAAAAGTAATAATAAATAAAGTAATTATTGTTTTATTTGAATAATTAAATATTTCATTGGATGCAATTCTTGTTATATAAATAAATAAAACTAGTATTCCTCCAATTATAATTAAAAATAAAATATATGAAAATCAGAAGTTAGTATTTAATATTCCTGTAATTATTGAAATAATAATAGTTTGGATTAATAAAATTAGTCCTATTGTTATAGGATGGTTTAAGAGGGTAAAGATTATAGAAAAACAAAAATTTAGTATTATTAAGATATCAGAAAATAGTTTAAAAAAAATTTTAATTTTGGAGATTAAAGATGGAAGAATTTTCTTTTCTGAAGTTTTAAAAGATTGAATCTTATATTTGGTTTACAAGACCAATATTTTATTTAAATTATTAAAACTAAAATTATAGGGCTAATGTTAATATTTTCTTATATTATATATTTTTCTGGTTTATTAGTTTTTTGTATAAAACGAAAGCATTTATTATTAATATTATTAAGATTAGAATTTATTGTTGTATCTTTATATTTTAATTTATTTATTTATTTGAGAAATTATAATTATGAATATTATTTTTGTATAATTTTTTTAACTATAAGTGTTTGTGAAGGGGCTTTAGGGTTAGCTATTTTAGTTTCTTTAATTCGAACACATGGAAATGATTATTTTCAAACTTTTAGAATTTTATGATAAAATTTGTTTTTATAATATTATTTATGATTCCTTTAAGTTTCTTAAAAAATAAATTTTGGTTAAATCAATGTTTATATTTTTATATAAGATTTATTTTTTTAGTTAATATTAAATTTAATTTTCAAGTAGAAAGAATTTCTTATTTTTTAATATGTGATTTATTAAGATATACTATAATTTTATTAAGATTTTGAATTTGTTCTTTAATAATTTTAGCAAGCTCTAAAATTTATAATTTAAAAAATTATGATAGATTATTTTTATTTTTAATTTTAATATTAATATTTTCTCTTTTAATAACTTTTTCTTCAATAAATTTATTTATTTTTTATTTATTTTTTGAAATAAGATTAATTCCTACCTTAATTTTAATTATTGGTTGAGGTTATCAACCTGAGCGAATTCAAGCTGGAACATATTTATTATTTTATACTTTATTTGCTTCTTTACCTATAATAATTTTTATATTTTATTATTACAGTATTAATTATTCTTTAAATTTTTTTTTATTAAATAAAAATTTATTTAATATTTTAATATTTTTATTTATAAATTTTGTTTTTCTAGTAAAAATACCTATATATTTTGTTCATCTATGACTTCCTAAGGCTCATGTTGAGGCACCTGTTTCTGGGTCAATAATTTTAGCTGGTGTTATATTAAAATTAGGGGGATATGGAATTATACGGATATTAAGCATTTTTATATTTATTAATAATAGTTTTAATTATATTATTATTTCTATTTCTTTACTAGGTGGAGTTATTGTTTCTTTAATTTGTTTACGTCAAAGAGATATAAAATCTTTAATTGCTTATTCTTCAGTCGCACATATAGGATTAGTATTAGCTGGATTAATAACTATAAATAGTTGAGGGTTTTACGGAAGTTTAAGAATAATATTAGCACATGGCCTATGTTCTTCTGGTTTATTTTGTTTAGCTAATATTTGTTATGAACGATTAGGAAGTCGAAGGCTATATTTAAATAAAGGAATAATTAATTTAATACCTAGATTTTCTTTGTGATGGTTTTTATTATGTTCTTCTAATATAGCAGCACCTCCTTCATTTAATTTATTGGGGGAAATTATATTAATTAATAGTTTAGTAAGTTGAAGATTTTTATCTATAATTATATTATCTTTAACTTCTTTTTTTAGAGCTGTTTATTCTTTATATTTATATTCATATTCTCAGCATGGTATAATTTATTCTGGGTTATATTCTTTTTTTAATGGAAATTTACGAGAATTTTTATTGTTAATATTACATTGATTACCTTTAAATTTATTAATTTTAAAAAGTGAAAGGTTTTTTATGTGGTTTTATTTAAATAGTTTAATAAAAAATATTGATTTGTGGAATCAGGGATGTAATTTAATTACTTTAGATAATTTCAATTTGTTTAATTTATTTTATAAGGTTTTTAGTGTTAAGAATAAGTTTATTTATTTCTAGATTATTTTTAATCATAAGAGATTTAGTTTATATTTTTGAATATAAATTATTAACAATTAATTCAAGTTCTATTATAATAGTAATCTTAGTTGATTGGATATCATTATTGTTTATAAGATTTGTTTTATACATTTCTTCAATAGTAATTTATTATAGAGATGAATATATAAGTGGAGATCCTAAATTAAATCGATTTATTATATTAGTGTCAATATTTGTTTTATCAATAATATTGTTAATTATTAGTCCAAATTTAATTAGAATTTTATTAGGTTGGGATGGGTTAGGATTAGTTTCTTATTGTTTAGTTATTTATTATCAAAATATTAAGTCTTATAATGCCGGAATATTGACAGCTTTAACAAATCGAATTGGAGATGTTGCTTTACTTTTAGGTATTGCTTGAATATTAAATTATGGAAGTTGAAATTATATTTTTTATTTAGAATTTATAAAAAATGATTTATCAATAAGAATTATAAGATGATTAGTTGTTTTAGCAGCAATAACTAAAAGAGCTCAAATTCCTTTTTCTTCATGATTACCTGCAGCAATAGCTGCTCCAACACCTGTTTCCTCATTAGTACATTCTTCAACATTAGTAACTGCAGGTGTTTATTTATTAATTCGTTTTAACTATGCTTTAAGATTTAACTTATTATTATTATTGTTATTATTTGGTACTATAACAATATTTATAGCAGGATTAGGAGCAAATTTTGAATTTGATTTAAAAAAAATTATTGCTTTATCAACACTTAGTCAGTTAGGTTTAATAATAAGAATTTTAGCTTTAGGTGAGTATAAATTAAGATTTTTTCACTTATTAAGGCATGCTTTATTTAAAGCTACTTTATTTATATGTGCAGGATGTATTATTCATAATTTAAATAATTGTCAAGATATTCGTTTTATAGGAAGATTAGTAAAGCAGATACCTTTAACGTGTTGTTTTTTTAATATTGCAAATTTGTCATTATGTGGTATTCCTTTTTTAGCAGGATTTTATTCAAAAGATTTAATTTTAGAAGTATTATCTATAAATTATTTAAATTTATTTATTTATTTAATTTTTTTTATTTCTACAGGATTAACTGTAAGTTATAGTTTTCGTTTAGTATATTATACTATAGTAGGAGATTATAATTTTTTAGCTTTAAATTGTTTACAGGATTACGGTAAAATTATACTAAAGGGTATAGCAGGTTTAATTTTTTTAGTAATTATAGGTGGAAGTAGTTTAATATGATTAATATTTCCTACTCCTTATTTTATTTGTTTGCCTTTTATTATAAAAATAATAGCTCTATTAGTTACTTTTTTTGGGATATGATTAGGGATTGAATTTTCATTATTTTCAATTAATTATTCATTAAAATCTATAATATTATTAAAAACTAGTTTATTTTTTTCTTCAATATGAAATATACCTATATTGTCTACTTTTGGAATAAATTATTTTATAACAAATTTAGGAAAAACTTTTTATTTAAATATTGATCAAGGTTGATCAGAATATTTTGGTAGTCAAAAAATTTTTATTAATATAAAAAAGTTGGCTATTTGAAATCAATTTATTTTTTTAAATAATTTAAAAATTTTTTTTTTATTAATAGTCTTATATATAATTGTTTTATTTTTTATATTTTTATACTTAAATAGCTTATAAGTTAGAGCATAATATTGAAGATATTAAGGAAATATAATTATTTTTAAGTAATTAATATTTATAAAGAAAATTTCTTAATTTTACAATGAAAATGTAATGTTTTTTTTAAACTATATAAATAATTAGTTAGAAATAATAACGAATTTTCATCGCTAAAAAATTAAGTTAGAAGCTTATTTTTGAGTCTCTTATTTCTTTAATTGGAGTTAAAACTCAATTTAATCATTAACAGTGATTTACCTCTTTTTGGTTTCAATTAAAAATAAGGATGATTTTATCATCAAAATTTTAGGTCGAAACTAAATACAATTATTTGTTTCTTATTTTAAGATAAATTGAATATATCAATACTTTTTAAATGCAAATTAAATGTTATAATTAACTATTATCCTAAAAATTAAAGAGATCATTTTAAAGCTCCTTGATTTCATTCATGGTATAGTCCTAATAATAAAATTAATAAAAAAAATATTAAAGAAATTATATAAATTTTGATTGAAGAAATTTTTATAATTAAAATAAAAGGAATTAATAAAGTAATTTCTACATCAAAAATTAAGAAAATTACTGCAATTAAGAAAAATTGTAAAGAAAAAGGTATTCGAGCAGATCTTTTAGGGTCAAATCCACATTCAAAGGGGCTTCTTTTTTCTCGATCTATAAATGTTTTTTTAGAGATAATACTAGCTAATATTATTACAATTCTAGCAATAATAAAAATAATAAAAGAGATAAGTGTAATTGAAAAAATTATTTATACTAAATTTATTTAGATTTTTTGATTGGAAGTCAAGTATAATAGTTATATTATATAAATTTTTAACTACCTCATCAATAGATTGAGATATATAAGAATAATCATACAACATCAACAAAATGTCAATATCAAGCAGCGGCTTCAAATCCAAAATGATGAATAGAAGAAAAATGATTATTTAAATGTCGAATTAAACATACTAATAAAAATGTTGTACCAATAATTACATGAATACCATGAAAACCAGTTGCTATAAAAAAAGTTGATCCATAAACTGAATCAGAAATTGTAAATGAGGCTTCAATATATTCATATCCTTGTAGGATACTAAAATAAATTCCTAGAATAACTGTTAGGGTTAATCCTTGAGTTGTTTGGTTATAATTATTTTCTATTAAACTATGATGAGCTCAAGTAACTGTTAATCCTGAAGTTAATAAAATTAAAGTGTTTAATAAAGGAATTTGTATTGGGTTAAATGTTTCAATTCCCTTAGGAGGTCATACTATTCCTAATTCAATAGTAGGGGCTAATCTTCTATGAAAAAAACCTCAAAAAAATGAAATAAAAAAAAATACTTCTGAAGTAATAAATAAAATTATTCCTCATCGTAACCCTATTGTTACGCTAAAAGTATGTAATCCTTGGAATGTACCTTCACGAGAAATATCTCGTCATCACTGATATATAACTAAAAGAGTAATTGTTGTTCCTAATAAAAATAAACTATTATTAAATATATGAAATCATTTAATAATACCAATTATTGTAATTATGGCTCTTAAAGCACCTATTAATGGTCAAGGACTTACATCTACAAGATGGAAAGGGTGATTTTTATGTGTGTGCATTAATTTACTTCTCTAGAGTATAAAGTTCTTAATACAGCAAAAACATATGATTGAATAATAGCAACTGCTCTTTCTAAAATTAATAATAATAATTGGGTAATAATAAGAATATTAATTATAATTAATCTTAAAGAATTACCAGTATTTCCTAAAAGAGTTATTAATAAATGGCCTGCAATTATATTGGCAGCTAATCGTACTGCTAAAGTTCCAGGGCGGATAATATTTCTAATTGATTCAATTAATACTATAAAAGGTATTAATACTGGAGGTGTACCTTGTGGAACTAAATGAGCAAATATATGTATTGTATTATTTAATCACCCATAAATTATAAATCTTAATCATAATGGTAAAGCTAAAGCTAATGTTATAACTAAATGTCTTGATCTGGTAAAAATATATGGAAATAATCCTAAAAAATTATTAAATACAATTATTGAAAATAATGAAATAAAAATTAATGTTCTTCCTTTAATTTTAGTGCCTAATAAAATTTTAAATTCATGATGTAAAATTATAATAATTTTAATTCATAAATAATTTCATCGAGAAGGAATTAACCAAAATATTGAAGGAATAAATAGTAGGCCAATAAAAGTTCTTAATCAATTTAAAGAAAAAATATTAGTTGATGGATCAAATGAATTAAATAGATTTGTTATCATTTTCAATTAATTGAAGAAGTAGATTTTTCTATTTTTATAGTTTTCGGAGTATATAAAAAGCAAAAATAATTTAAAGAGTTAAAAATTATAAAAACAATAATAAATATTAAAAATAAGCTTAATCAGTTTATAGGGGCTATTTGTGGAATCAAGAATTATTATAATTTTTAATAATTTTAGTCTGACAAGCTAATGTTATATTTTAACTAAATTCTTAGGTCATTAGAAGTAGGAGTGAGTTTACTATAGGATGGTTTAAGAGACCATTGCTTACTTTCAGCCACCTAATGTTAGATTTCTCTTATTTTATTAATTCATTTAATAAAATATTTAGGAGAAATTCTTTCTAATACAATTGGTATAAAACTATGATTAGCTCCACAAATTTCAGAACATTGTCCGAAAAAAATTCCTGTGCGATTAATAAAAAAATTAATTTGATTTAATCGACCTGGTGTTGCATCAATTTTTACTCTTAAAGATGGAATTGTTCATGAATGAAGAACATCTGCAGCAGTTACTAGTATACGAATTTGTGAATTAAAAGGAATTACAATTCGATTATCTACATCTAGTAAACGAAAATTAAAATTATTTATTTCATTTGTTGGGATTATATATGAATCAAATTCAATATTTTTGAAATCTGAATATTCATAAGATCAATATCATTGATGTCCAATAGTTTTAATAGTAATTAATGGATTATTAATTTCATCAAGTAAATATAAAAGACGAAGTGATGGGAGAGCAATAAAAATTAGTGTGATTGCTGGTAAAATAGTTCAAATTAATTCAATTATTTGCCCTTCTAATAAAAATCGATAATTAAATTTATTAAAAAATAAGCTTGCTATAATATAGCCAACTAAAGTTGTAATTATTAATAAAATTATTAAAGTGTGATCATGGAAGAATATTAGCTGTTCTATTAAAGGAGAAGCTCTATCTTGGACAGTTAAAGTTTTTCATGTTGCCATTTTCTAAAAAAAGTCTAAACTTTATACTTGGGGCTTAAATCCATCGCACTAATCTGCCACATTAGAAATGTGAAAGTATAGGTAATTCTGAATATCTATGTTCAGCAGGAGGTATAGTTTGGAGTCATTCGATAGAAGAAGATAAATTTAATGAAGAAATTCTTTCTCGTATAGAAGAAAATCTTTCTCATAAAATAAAAATTAAGAAAATAATTCTTACAAGAGAAATTAAACTTCCAATTGATGAAATTACATTTCAGGTAGTATAGGCGTCTGGATAATCTGAATAACGTCGAGGTATACCTGCTAATCCTAAGAAATGTTGGGGGAAAAATGTTAAATTTACTCCAATAAATATTGTTAAAAATTGAATTTTTAAAAAATTTTCATTTAGTGTTAATCCAGTAAATAGAGGAAATCATTGAATTAAACCTGCTATAATTGCAAATACTGCTCCTATAGAAAGTACATAATGAAAATGAGCAACTACATAGTAGGTGTCATGAAGAATAATATCAATAGAAGAATTAGCAAGAATTACTCCTGTTAATCCTCCTACTGTAAATAAAAATACGAATCCTAAAGCTCATAATATTGAAGGAGAGTAATTAATTTGAGTTCCATGTAAAGTTGCTAATCAACTAAAAATTTTAATTCCTGTTGGAACAGCAATAATTATAGTTGCTGATGTAAAATATGCTCGGGTATCAACATCTATTCCTACTGTAAATATATGATGAGCCCAAACAACAAAACCTAATAAACCAATTGCTATTATTGCATAAATTATTCCTAAAGTACCAAAAGTTTCCTTTTTACCTCTTTCCTGGCTAATAATATGGGAAATTATACCAAAGCCTGGTAAAATTAAAATATAAACTTCTGGATGACCAAAAAATCAAAATAGATGTTGATAGAGAATAGGATCTCCACCTCCTGCCGGATCGAAAAATGATGTATTTAAATTTCGATCTGTTAAAAGTATTGTAATTGCTCCTGCTAAAACTGGTAAAGATAGTAAAAGTAGTAATGCTGTAATAGCTACTGCTCATACAAATAAAGGTATTCGATCAAATGAAATTCCAATTGATCGTATATTAATTACTGTAGAAATAAAATTTACAGCTCCTAAAATTGATGAAATTCCAGCTAGATGTAATCTAAAAATTGCTAAGTCAACTGAAGATCCGCCATGGGCAATATTAGAAGAGAGAGGGGGATAAACAGTTCACCCAGTTCCTGCTCCACTTTCTACTATTCTTCTCATTAAAAGTAATGTTAATGAGGGTGGAAGTAATCAAAATCTTATGTTATTTATTCGAGGAAAAGCTATATCAGGAGCTCCAAGTATTAATGGTACTAATCAATTTCCAAAACCACCAATTATAATGGGTATAACTATGAAAAAAATTATGATAAAAGCATGTGCTGTAACAATAACATTATAAATTTGATCATCTCCAATTAGTGAACCTGGGTTTCCTAATTCTGCCCGAATTAGTAATCTTAATGATGTTCCAACTATCCCTGCCCATGCTCCAAAAATGAAATATAAGGTACCAATGTCCTTATGATTTGTGGAAAAAAGCCATTTGTTCGGTAAAATGGCTGAGATTAGGCGATAAATTGTAAATTTATAAACGAATAATAAATTCTTTTACCAAGAGCTTTATAGTCAAAATAAAAAATGATTTTAAATTGCAAATTTAAAGACGGTTAAACCCTAAGGCTTAAAGAATAATATCGTCTTTATTTGAAGCTTTGAAGGCTACGAGTTTGTTTAACTTAAATCCTTATAGATAATTTAAGGATATTCTAAACAAAAGTAATCTTCTTAGTGAGGCGAGATTAAAAAATACTACAAATGTATTTTTATATGAAATTATTTTAAAATAGTTAATTTCATTGTGAGTTAAAATAATAATATTGAAAATTAATCGTATATAATAAAAAAGAGTTAGCAATGTTAATATTACTATAATAAAAACTAATAATATTCAGTTTAATTTTACTAAATACTGAATGGTTACTCATTTTGGAAAAAAGCCAAGAAAGGGGGGCAATCCTCCTAATGAAAGGAAATTTAATGAAAAAAAAAATTTTATTAAAAAATTATTATTTAATGAAATTAAAAGTTGATTATAATAGAAAATTTGCATAACTTTAAAAATAAGAATAATATTTAAAGTTAAAATTGAATAAATAATATAGTAGTATAATCAAATTGTTTCTGAGAAAAATATGGCTCTAATTATTCATGCTATATGGTTAATTGATGAATAAGCGAGTAATTTTCGCATACTTGATTGATTAAGACCAAGGAATCCTCTAATTAATATTCTAAAAATAATAATAATTAAAAAAAAATATTGAAAATTGATATTATACATAACTAAAACTATAGGGGTAATTTTTTGTCATGTTAATAAAATTAAACAATTTAATCAATTTAATCCTTCGATTACTTCGGGGAATCAAAAATGGAACGGGGCTATTCCTATTTTTGTAAGTAATGCTGAATTAAAAATAATTATAATTGAATTATCAATATTTTTTATAATTAAGAAATTTTTTGATATAAAAATTAAAGTAAATAATAAAATTACAGAAGCAAGAGCTTGGGTTAAAAAGTATTTGAGGGAACTTTCTGAGGAATAAATATTAGTTTTTTCTTGAATTAAAGGAATAAAAGCTAATAGATTAATTTCCAATCCTAATCATATTCCTATTCAAGAATTAGATGAGATCGAAATTAATCTCCCAGTTATAAGAATTAAGAGAAATATAATTTTATAATAAAAAAAAATTAAAAAAAAAAGGATTAAAACCTTTATAAGTGGGGTATGAACCCAATAGCTTATTTAGCTTATCTTTTTATTATATTTTAGTATATGATGTACAAAAGTTTTTGATACTTTAAGAAATAGTTTAATTCTATTAAATATAATAACAGAAGTAATAAAATTACATAATTTATTCTATCAAAATAACCCTTTAATCAGGCATTCTGTTA